AGTAATTAACCGTGACACGTTCACTAAAAAAAAATCCTTTTGTAGCGAATCATTTATTAAGAAAAATTGATAAGCTTAACACAAAGGAGGAAAAAGAAATAATAGTAACTTGGTCCCGGGCATCTACCATTATCCCCACAATGATTGGCCATACTATTGCTATCCATAATGGAAGAGAACATTTGCCTGTTTATATAACAGATCGTATGGTAGGTCACAAATTGGGCGAATTTGCACCTACTCTCAATTTCCGGGGACACGCAAAAAACGATAATAAATCTCGTCGTTAAGTTAATAATATAATAATCAATTTAAAAATAGAAATAGAGATCCTTATCCTTCATTTATGCCGAGGTAAAACTTATGAGAAAAAAAAGAAAGTCGCCGACTGAAGTATCTGCTTTAGGCCAATATATACCTATTTCTGTTGACAAAGCGCGAAGAGTAATTGATCAGATTCGCCGGCGTTCCTATAAAGCGACACTTATGATACTCGAACTTATGCCTTATCGAGCATGTTATCCCATTTTTAAATTAATTTATTCCGCAGCAGCAAACGCTAAACACAATAAAGGTTTTGAAAAAGAAAATTTAATTGTGTGGAAAGCGGAAGTCAACAAAGGAACTACCAGGAAAAAATTAAAACCCCGAGCTCGGGGACGTAGTTATATGATAAAAAGACCCACTTGTCATATAACTATTGTATTGAAAGATATATCCTACTACTATGAAGCATATGAAACATTATATAATCAAGAAAAGTATTTACCTAGAAAGTTCCGTTTAAAATCTAGTGGGGCAATATGGGACAAAAAATAAATCCACTTGGTTTCAGACTTGGTACAAGCCAAAGTCATTATTCCATTTGGTTTGCACAACCAAAAAATTATTCTGAGGGTTTACAAGAAGATCAAAAAATACGGGATTGTATAAAGGATTTTGCTCAGCAAAATATGAGAACATCTTCTGGTGTCGAAGGAATTGCACGTATAGAAATTAAAAAAAGAATTGATCTGATCCAGGTCATAATCTATATGGGATTCCCCAAGTTATTAATAGAAAACAGACCGCGAGGCATCGAAGAACTACAGATGAGTGTACAAAAAGAATTGCATTCTGTGAACCGAAAAATCAACATTGCTATTACAAGAATTGCAAAACCTTACAGGCATCCTAATATTCTTGCAGAATTTATAGCCGGACAATTAAAAAATAGAGTCTCTTTTCGAAAAGCAATGAAAAAAGCTATTGAATTAACCGAGCAGGCTGGTACAAAAGGAATTCAAATACAAATTGCAGGACGTATCGACGGAAAAGAAATTGCACGTGTCGAATGGATCAGAGAAGGCAGAGTTCCCCTCCAAACCATTCACGCCAAAATTGATTATTGCGCCTATACGGTTCGAACTATATATGGGGTTTTAGGTATAAAAATTTGGCTATTTATAGACGAGGAATAGAATAAGAAAACTTTCCTTGTCTTTCCCAATGACGAAACAAAAAGAAAAAAACAAATTATAATTCTATAAGGTTGAATAAAAATTCGATTGACCCCCCCTGACCGAATTGCTATGCTTAGTGTGTGACTCGTTGGTTTTTGTTAGGATTAAGATAAAATATTAACAAACCATAATCATAATATGAACTAATAACTAACTCATCGCTTCAAATTATCTGGATCCAAAGAAGCAGTCAAGATATGATCTATTAGTCTTATCATTGCAGCAACTGAAGGCCCTTTTGCCATAAACAAAGGAAAAAGCAATCCGATTATGAGTTGGAAGCGAAAGGATATGGGTAAATGGAAGGTGAGAGAAAGCTATAAAAATCTATCAATGATATAAAATTCCAATATGTAAGGTCTATGACTCGTCTCATACTCATAACGGGCAGTGTAATAAAGCATCAATACGGATTTTCATCTATCATTATATGAATCCCTTCATAGCATAAAAATGTAGAGCCTCGGGTCAATAAAGACTAAGAACGTTGACTCAAAATGAAGTAAAAGCTCCGTTGTCAAATTCAGGCCTAACCATTAATCAAGAAGCGGTGGGAACGATGGAACCTATGAATACAGAAGATTCAATTGAAAATGAATACACATGATTCAGCGGGCGGGATGGCGGAATAAACCAGAGAGACACATTCATCTATTCTGAGAAGTCATTAACTAACCCTCCAACAGAAATAGATATTGAAAGAGTAAATATTCGCCCGCGACATTTTTTCTTATTGAATTGCTAAAGTATAGGTGATCTGGTACGAGAAAAACGAAAACAAAACAAAGATGTGTTATAACTATATTTTTAAAAACTTATTAAATATAATTTTCATTTAATTATTAATAAATATAAATAATTTGATTTCTCTATTTAGAATATTAAAAATGGAAAAATATATAGATATAGACTCTTTTGTTTGGAGCATTGAATTCGCGAGGAGCCGGATGAAAAGAAATTATCATGTCCGGTTCTGTAATAGAGATGGAATTGAAAAGGAACCATCCACTATAACCCCAAAAGAACTCGATTCCGTAAACAACATAGAGGAAGAATGAAGGGAATCTCTTATAGAGGTAATCGTATTTGTTTCGGCAGATATGCTCTTCAGGCCCTTGAACCCGCTTGGATCACATCTAGACAAATAGAAGCAGGGCGGCGGGCAATGACACGAAATGCGCGTCGTGGTGGAAAACTATGGGTACGTATATTTCCAGACAAACCAGTTACAGTAAGACCTGCAGAAACACGTATGGGTTCGGGGAAAGGATCCCCAGAATATTGGGTAGCTGTTGTCAAACCAGGTCGAATACTTTATGAAATAAGCGGAGTAACAGAAAAAATAGCCAGAAAGGCAATCTCAATAGCGGCATCAAAAATGCCTATCCGAACTCAATTTCTTATTTCAGAATAGGAATGTAGAACAAAATGTTGGGATAAAAAAACAACCGCTTTTATTTTGGACAAATAATATTTCTTTTTTTTTTTCGCCTTTGCATTGAAAGATTCAAAAATGATATGATTCAACCTCAGACCCATTTGAATGTAGCAGACAACAGCGGGGCTCGGGAATTGATGTGTATTCGAATCATAGGGGCTAGCAATCGTCGATATGCTCATATTGGTGACATTATTGTTGCTGTAATAAAAGAAGCAATACCAAATATGCCCTTAGAAAGATCAGAAGTGATCCGAGCTGTAATTGTACGTACCCGCAAAGAACTCAAACGCGACAACGGTATGATAATACGATATGATGACAATGCTGCAGTTATTATTGATCAAAAAGGAAATCCAAAAGGAACTCGAGTTTTTGGTGCAATCGCCCGAGAATTGCGACAGTTAAACTTTACAAAAATCGTTTCATTAGCTCCGGAGGTATTATAAACCACGAGAATAGTAGGCTGTTTGAATAAAATCTAGTAGTAGATTGTGTATCACGTATATTTTTTAAACAAAAAAACGAATAAAAGCATGTTGATTATATCAAAATTCGGAGCACCACTAATTTTAGGTCATCATGAGTAGGGACACCATTGCTGATATAATAACCTCGATACGAAATGCTGACATGAATAGAAAGGGAACGGTTCGAATAACATCTACTAAAATCACGGAAACCCTTGTTAAAATACTTTTACGAGAGGGTTTTATCGAAAACGTGAGGAAACATCAGGAAAAAAACAAATATTTTTTAGTTTTAACTCTACGACATAGAAGGAATAGGAAAGGACCATATACAAAAATTTTAAATTTAAAACAGGTCAGTCGCCCCGGTCTACGGATCTATTCTAACTATCAACGACTTCCTAGAATTTTAGGGGGAATGGGGATTCTAATTCTTTCTACTTCTCGTGGCATAATGACAGACCGAGAGGCTCGACTAGAAAGAATTGGCGGAGAAATTTTATGTTATATATGGTAATCCCTCTGCTATACGAATTAGATCTGAAACTTACTATTTTAAAAAAAAAAAGAAAGAACGGGTTGTCTAATATTACCCCTCCTCCATTAGTTGATACTTTAAGGGGGTTTTGCCTGCAATGAAAGAAGAAAAATCGATTCATGAAGGTTTAATTGTTGAATCACTTCCTAACGGCATGTTCCGGGTTCGTTTAGATAATGAGGATCTGATTCTAGGTTATGTTTCGGGAAGGATACGCCGTAGTTTTATACGAATCCTACCGGGGGATAGAGTTAAAATTGAAGTAAGCCGTTATGATTCAACCAGAGGACGTATAATTTATAGACTCCGTAACAAGGATTCAACCGATTAAGTTGTTTTTCAACGTCTCCATTCCGTAATACAATTTGAAATTGAAAATTTCAAGAAACTTATTTTCTTCCAAGAAATAGATTCGTAAATTTAGTAATTAAGGAATGAAAAATATGAAAATAAGGGCCTCCGTTCGTAAAATTTGTGAAAAATGTCGATTAATTCGTAGGCGGGGCCGAATTATAGTAATTTGTTCCAACCCGAAACATAAACAACGACAAGGATAATCAGTCTGCTAATAAAGGGGACTTTCTAACGAACTTGATGTACAAATAAAAAAGGACAGTATTTGTTTTGACAGGAAATGGATATCTCCATATATCTCTGACTCATATTTATGAGACGATAAAATATGGCAAAACCCATACAAAAAATTGGTTCACGTAGGAATAGGCGTATTAATTCACGTAAGGGTGCGCGTAAAATACCAAGAGGGGTTATTTATGTTCAAGCCGGTTTCAACAATACCATCGTGACTGTTACAGATGTACGAGGTCGAGTGGTTTCTTGGGCATCCGCCGGCACTTGCGGATTCAAGGGGGCAAAAAGAGGGACGCCGTTTGCTGCTCAAACCGCAGCAGGAAACGCTATTCGTAAAGTAGTAGATCAAGGTATGCAACGGGCAGAAGTCATGATAAAGGGTCCCGGTCTCGGAAGGGATGCAGCATTACGAGCTATTCGTAGAAGTGGCATACTATTAAGTTTCGTACGGGATGTAACTC